AAACGTGTAGTGATTTTTACTGATAACCGGGGAAATACCGATCCTAATAATAAGGATACTAATAATTCTAATAAAAGAGACGAAGTAGCTTTGATACGATATTCGCAACAATCTGATTTTCGTCGAGACATAATCAAAGGTTCAATGCGAGCCCAAAGATGTAAAACAGTTATTTGGGAACTTTTTCAAGCAAATGCACATTCTCCGCTTTTTTTGGACAGAATAGACAAATCACACCCTTTTTTTTTTGATATCTCCGAACTGATAAAACTCATTTTTAGAAATTGTATAGGAAAGGGAGCAGAATTCAAAATTTCAGATTATACAGAAGAAGAAATAAAAGAAAGGGAAAAAAAGGAAAAGGACAAAAAAGAAGAGAACAAAAGAAAAGAGAAAGCGCGGATAGAAGTAGCAGAAGCCTGGGATACCATTCCATTTGCTCAAGTAATAAGAGGTTCCATGTTAATAACTCAATCCATTCTTAGAAAATATATTATATTACCGTCATTGATAATAGCTAAAAATATTGGCCGTATGCTATTATTACAATTTCCTGAGTGGTCTGAGGATTTAAATGAATGGAATAAAGAAATGCATGTTAAATGCACCTATAATGGTGTTCAATTATCAGAAACAGAATTTCCGAAAAATTGGTTAATAGACGGTATTCAAATAAAGATGCTATTTCCTTTCTGTCTGAAACCCTGGCACAGATCTAAGCCACGGTCCTCTCATATAGATCGAATCAAAAAGAAAGGACAAAAAGATGATTTTTTTTTTTTAACGGTTTGGGGAATGGAAGCTGAACTTCCTTTTGGTTCTCCCCAAAAACGGCCTTCCTTTTTTGAACCCATTTTTAAGAAACTCGAAAAAAAAATTGGAAAATTGAAAAAAAAGTATTTTATATTTCTAAAAGTTTTAAAAGAAAGAACAAAATTTCTAAATATCTCAAAAAAAACAAAAAAATGGATTATCAAGGGCATTCCGTTTTTAAAAAAAATAAAAAAAGAACTCTCAAAAGTAAATCCAATTCTATTATTTAGATTGAGAGAAATATATAAATCAAGCGAAACTAAAAAAAAAAAAGAAAAAGATTCTATAACCCGCAATCATATAATTCATAAATCCTTTAGTCGAATTCAATCTACATACTGGACAAATTTTTTACTGACAGAAAAAAAAATGAAAGATCTGACTGATAGAACAAGCACAATCAGAAATCAAATAAAAAGAATTACAAAAAATAAAAAAAAAGTGACTCCAGAAATAAATGATAGTCCTAATAAAACAAGTTATAATGCTAAAAGATTCGAATCACCAAATTGGCAAATATTAAAAAGAAGAAATACTCGATTAATCCGTAAATTACATTATTTTATAAAATTTTTCACTGAAAGGATATACGCAGATATCCTTCTATCTATTATTAATATTCCCAGAATTAATATACAACTTTTTGTTGAATCAACAAAAAAAATGATTGATAAATCCATTTACAATAATAAAAAAAATAAAAAAAGAATTAATAAAACAAATAAAAAAAGAATTAATAAAACAAATAAAAATAAAATTCATTTTATTTCGACTATAAAAAAGTCACTTTATAATATTAGTAATAAGAATTCACAGAATTTTTTTGACTTATCCTCCTTGTCACAAGCATATGTATTTTACAAAATATCACAAACACAAGTTCTTAACTTGTATAAGTTAAGATCTATTCTTCAATATCACGGAACGTCTTTTTTTCTTAAGACTTCAATAAAAGATTATTTTGGAAAACAAGGAATAATTCATTATGAATTAAGACATAAGAAACTTCGGAATTCTGGAATAAATCAATGGAAAAACTGGTTAAGAGGTCATTATCAATACCATTTATCTCAGATTAGATGGTCTAGATTAATAGCAGCAAAATGGAAAAATAGAATCAATAAATGTCGTACAATTCAAAATCAAGATTTAAACAAAGAGAATTCATATGAAAAAGACCTATTAATTCATTACAAAAAACAAAACGATTACGAAGTATATTCATTACCAAATCAAAATGAGAATTTTCAAAAATACTATAGATATAATCTTTTATCTTATAGATCTATTAATTATGAAAATAAGAGGGACCCATATATTTATGGATCACCATTCCAAGTAAATAAGAATCGAGAGAGTTTTTATAATTACAACACACATAAACATAAGGGCAAATTTTTTGATATACTAGGGGATATCCCTATCAAAAATTATTTAGGAAAAAGTGATATTATGTATATGGAAAAAAATCCGGATCGAAAATATTTTGATTGGAAAATTCTCCATTTTTGTCTTAAAAAGAAAATCGATATTGAGGCCTGGATCAAGATCGATACCAACAAGAATAAAAATACTAAAACCGGGACTAATAATTATCAAATAATTGATAAAATTGATAAAAAAGATCTTTTTTATCTTACGATTCCTCAGGATCAAGAAATCAATTCACCCAATCAAAAAAAAATAT